TCGTAGTATGGGGAAGAAGTGGACTCTAGAAGTACTACTAATTGGGTTGAGGAATCAAACTGTATCAATTGTTTTATAGATCGTTCTGCAAAGCCTTTTTCCCTTTTTAAATTAAAATTTGAAATAAACTTATCTTCATTTCGAAATTCCATTGGATTCTAGTAGAATAAGGTATTCTATGAATAATACTCTTTCAATCAAACAAATATTTCAATGATTCCCATCTTTGTATTTCGAAAGGAAAAGGATAGAGATGATAGGAAATTTATTCCAACCTAATTTTTCCTAAATTTTCTATTCTATTTCAACAAATGGACTCTTATCCGAATTATATATGGGCAATGAGGAAGAGCGGACTCCCCCCCCCCTTTTTTTTTTTCAAAGAGGAAGTCGTTCTGTTAAATGTATACGCACTTTCTATGATAAACAAAATGGTGGTTGTCTAACAAGATACTATGCATAATAAGATCTTGTTTTGGGCGAGTCACATATTGCGTATTTATGACTTGTTTTATTATTTTAGAAATTGGATTTATGCTTTATCGACGCATTTCATATCATGATTCAAGCATTCAAAATCTGTGAGGTTTACTAATCCTTTTCGAAATCGGAAGAAGTTCCCATAGAACTCTCGTCAATGGCTCGATCAATTACTTTTTCAGAATGCTAAAAAAAAGATTACTTCATTTTATTAATATATGCCCATACCATTTTCCGTCATTGATTTGATTCTTGCGATGGGGACTGGGATTCATATTGGAAATAATAATAAATTTAGGAATTAGAACCATAAGAGTTACCTTTCGATTATTTCAGATTGATCCGAAGAAATAAATGTAGCAAAGAAATCGAATTTGGTGCTATGTACATTCCATATATGGACATATATGAAGAGAATATTGTAAATTGATCTATATTAAGCCTCTATCTTTATTATAGATATAGAGTACAACTTTATACACTACAATAACACTAATAGATAGTATGGTAGAAAGAAAGATACAAATCTTTCTTTCTACCATACTATTGGATCTCATAAAATACTGCCAATTCTAGTTTACTCATTTCATTTAAGACACGAAATTGGAATCCTTTTGATTTTTTTTTCTTCAATCGTTGATAAGAACTCAGAAGTCAAGTTTCATTCAAATTAATTAATCATTTTGACTGACTGTTTTTACGTAAATGATAAGTAAAAAAGCAGTAGGAACTAGAATGAACAGTGCAGTAGCAATAAATGCGAGAATATTGACTTCCATAATCTCCTCGTTTTTTTACTTCGCAATAACTCGGGATTTAATCCCATAGAGATGATAAATCTTTCGCCTGTAAATTCACTGGATGAATTACTTCTCGGATGATATTGAATCGGATCAATATCATGAATAACAATATCTGAGCTATCCAATCAATTCATCTTCGAGAATTGAATAGTATACCATAGGCCGATCTTTTATCCATACGGAATCAAAAATGGGAGTCCTGATCCAATCAAGAATTATTTGATTTATCATTCTTTTCTCTTTTTTCTTTTCTATAACCTACCCTACGTCTTCCTTGTACAATCAGCTGATGAAGTATCATCAGACCGCCTCCCCGCTTCCATTAGTCACAAACCCAAACAAACAATAGAAGTGAAATGGAAAAAGAAAAGAGTTAAGTTCTAAACTCGGTTTTTTAATGATCTAATTTGCTTGGAAGACAAAGAAGTGTAATAAAGAGGAGTCCCGGTCTAAAAGATCTAATATTCCATCAAATTCAATATTTTAGGGTTTGTTCTTTCTTCGATGGAAATCCCCTAAAAGAAAATAGGAAAATAAGAAGGAAAACATTATTCATTCCCTTGCTAAGAGTGGCGGGATCCTTGTTTGATCTTTATCCCCTTTCTTATTCTTCAATTAGTACGGGGACACATATATCAAAAGCTCAGCGTGCAATTTGAATGAAATAGATTTTTCAAATTCAAATTAGTAATTGAAGTTACACAAAATCGGAGCCATAAAAGGAAATAATTCAATCTGGAAAAGTAGTCTATTAGGATAATTATGTTAAATACATTTTGTATCGTACAAGAAAGGAATTTCATTTGTGGATGTGCTCCCGAGAAAGATAGGGTACTCTATTCCATTACATGGGTCGGGAACAATCCCAAAACCAGGCCCAGTATCTCTTGGAATCCTGAATATAATGCTACCAATAATTGTACTAATCCACATATCTATTTTTTCCCTCAATTGGTACTAGTTGAAGTAATGAAAATTCCACTATTTGTTTGATGAGATATGCGAAAGGAAAAAAACGAAATAAAGATCCCCCATTGGAAATGAGATTCTGTCCCCCTTTTCACAGAAAAAGAAAAGCGAGAGACGAATTGATTTATTTATTGGATCCGTCGGGACTGACGGGGCTCGAACCCGCAGCTTCCGCCTTGACAGGGCGGTGCTCTGACCAATTGAACTACAATCCCAGGGAAATAAGGGATATAGCAGAAAATTTGATT